CTTTTTCTTTTCTATTGATTTTACTTACTATACCAGCCGCAGTAGCATTATAAACTGTATTGTTACTCTTACTCCCGTCAGGATAAATCTGGCCCCTTCCCCTATTCCCGCCTACATATATGGGATATTTTAAAAAGTGAACATCTTTATTAGTAGAGGGGTCCGGAGAAAGAATAGGAAAGGTTATTTCACTATATTTCTGACCAGGAACAGGACCTATAACAAGAATATTTTTTTTAGTGGGGCGATAGTTCTGAAAAGACAGATTGCCTATCTTTTCTTTCATCTCGGGCGAAATCCGATCGGGGGGGGCTAATTCAAATCCCTCGGGTAAAATAAGAACAGCCCCCACATTCAAACCCCCCTTTTTACCATTAGCAAGAACTTGTTTTACTTGCATATCATAAGGAATTCGAACAACTGCTTCAAATACAGTATCAGGAAGTACCGCTTGTGGAACCTCAATTTCCACGGGCTTATTAGCTAAATGGCAATTGGCACATACAATACGCCCGGTCGCTTCTCGTGGATTTTCATAACCCTGCTGTGCAAAAATGGGATATGCATTTGAAATGGATGTCCGAGTTATGATATATATCATCAGCGATACGGAAATAGATCGAGTAATCTCTTTCTTTATCCAAGAAAGGGTATTTTTAATTTGCATGGTCCAACCATTGATCCCGAAAATTTCTACAATAAAATTAGGTAGGTCGCTTGTATAGTCCCTATCCACAATTCTGCTATTTACTGAAATAATTTTACTGGAATATAGGAATAGGAGAAATCCTCGTCTCGGTAGAAAAAGTAAGTACGTCTTTAAATGTTTTGCTTATGTAACATATTATAGTTGGATCAGTCATTCATTGAATGATAAATCACTACAAGTGATGGAGATACACGATTTAAATAACGAAAGATCCAATATTTAAAAATTGTATCTAGAATGACTGGAAAAGTGGAAACAAGACCAGATATAATTTGGTCGTTATGAGCAAATCCAAAATCTTTGTAGACATAGCCAATCATAAGTTCCCAACCATGGGGTGAATGGAATCCGATACATAAATCAGTTAATAAAAGAATAGAAAAAGCTTTTATTGTGTCACTTAAGTTATATAGGAATTCTTGAACCCAAGAGTTAAGAATAACAAGTTCTTCATTACCCAGAATAGAATAACCACTGAAAATAATGAAACAGATTATATTTGTCGATAAGTGAAAAATCGTATGGATATGATCCTCATTGTGCATCTTGATCAATTGGATCGTTTCTTTGTGGATCCCGATACGAAGCGTTTGTAGATCTCTTTCCGGGTCTTCTTTTATCATTTCTTCCAAGAGTAAGAGTTCTTCTAATTCTATGAATTTTTCTAGAATACTCTTTTCTTGAATATCAGTCAAAAAAGTTTCAGATTGCCTAGTATTCCACCAATTAGTAACCCAAGATTCAAGACTTTTATTAAATGAGAGAGAGATCCACCAGGGTAAAAATACTATAGATGTAAGATATAGAAGAGGAAGAAATGATTTCTTTTTTGCCATTTTTTCATCTGTGAATTGGAATTGTTAATGAACCCACCTCATTCGTCGAATTTATGTGATCTAATATTTTTTTTTTCTATCAACCATAAGTTCTATTACAAGGCAGCTAACCTATGAATCTATTCCCTATTTTTTATTTGTTTTTTATTTGTGATTCAGCGGTTAGTCCTTGAATCTAGAAAGAATACAGAAATAGAATAAGAGCCCACTTCGAATTCGAATGAAGAAATAATTCAAAAAATCTTGTTTCCAGATACCTCCATTGATCAAATTCGAAGCCCTTTCGATAAATTCCTGAAAGAACCACTTCAATGAATATTATTCGGATTTCGAACCAAAGGAACTCCCCTTCTATCAAAATAGAAAATATTTCTAAAATAAATCCCCCAGCTACCCCCACAGTAAAAATGGAGACAGATTTCTATTTATGAAGAATATTGTGATGTCATGATCAAAAATGAGTGAAAAACAAGACAAAAAAGTTTCGTTTTATGGCCGTTCCGTATACGTCTACTTTGGCTCGAATGAACGTTTTGAAAAAACTTGCAGCTATGCTATAGAAAGAAAAGAGAATTCTTGAATTTTTTCCCTGCCACTGAGAAAGAATTTTTCTTCAGTTCCAGTTCATTTCAAAAGACTTCAATAGGTACGCGCAAGAAATAGGCCAATTCGGCAGCTTTTTGCTCAATTTCTCGCGGAGTCAAATTCTCATCACTACGCGTCAAGGGAATGGCCCCCTGTCCTTTGATTTCCATATAAAGGATACGACGAGCATAAATCCCCTCTTTAACTTCTATTCTGATGGACTGAATATCTTTCATACGGAATCGTAGGAAGATACGACGATTTTTTCCAGGAAATCCCCAACGAAAAATACACACTATTCCTTCTTTTCTATCGAATCGATCATAGCCACTACCCACATTCCACGAAATTGTGCACCACAAATAGGAACTAATAAAGAGACCCGCGATCCCGTAGAAAGACATCACCATCCCCTGTGGGAAAAAATTTATTTGCTGAGACGGAACTAAAGATATCAAATTCTTACCGAGATAACTGGAAGTTCCAACCAATACGAATCCTAATGAACCTAAAAAAAGGATAAAGGCCCAGCAGAAATTACTTATTTTTCGAGACCCCACTATAAGTTCTATCCATATATGTTCTGATCGCCAACTCATACTAGATCCAGTTGCATTTTATTAGAATTGAGAAAATAGTCCAAATGGATTTGACTTTCCTTTTTTGATTTCCGAAGTAACTCTCATCAACTAGCGCCATTCTGATGTAACTCTTTAAGAGTAATTGATCGAATTGGTTAGGGCTAAAATAATAACATTCACTTTATATGATCTCCCATAGATATCTACACCCATATAGATACATTGACTTTACATTTCAGATATCCGCCTCGATTCCGATCTATTTGAATATAGCCATAACTCATTTACCCATATCATAGATTTACACATACACAATAGCTCCCTCATTTATGGGAGGGGGAAGCCGTATGTTACACCATATTCTATTAAATAGATATGCGTGTTATCTATATCTAAGTCTTAAAAATAGATGAGATTGGGACCCATCGGATCTAAACAATCTTGTTTTTTTGAACATAAAGAAATAAAGAAGCCATTGCAATTGCCGGAAATACTAGGCCCACTAAAGGCACAAAAATAGAGGGTAAGTTGGAAGTTGTCATAGAATGGGTACCTCGATGTAATATTTGTACCTGTTATAAAGATATCTTATAATAATAATAATTCGTATATAATTATACTAAGTATATCTAAGTGAGTATATATATAATAAAGAAATGCAAGGAATGTCTAATTAAAGAATGTATAATTAAATAAATAATACTTATGAATCTTTCTACATGATATAGAAAAATATATGTATGATAAAATCCATTCTTGTCTTATCATTTGAATTCCAATTTTTATTTCATTTTTATTTAATTAGAAATTCCCGAAAGATTCATTAGAATTCGATCCAACAAGAGGGATTCTTAGCCAAAATAGAGATTTCTCGGGAGAAAAGATACGATACTCTATAGCTATATTTTCTATATTTGAATTATATATACATACACAGCAAAAAGGAAAAAGAAAACTCGGTTTATTTGCCTAATTTGAATTTCGCATAAGGCAGAATTTTCTTTTTTTTATCTTGTTGATAGAGGTTTCCTGATTACTAATCAATAATATCGGTAAAAAAAGAAAAAGAATTGTCCACATGATTCTTTACTTTATACAATTTGGAATTAAATCTTATGTCACCAAACAAAAAATACATTCTTCGGATTTTGACTTTGATTCCGATAAACTAACTATTTGTTCACTACAAATAAAATAATTGAACTTCAGGCTCTACTTACTACTTAATGGAATTTGAATTCAAAGGAAAAAAAGTGTGAAGCTTCAATAACTCACTCAAAACGCCCTTTAAAGGATTACGTGGTACGATTGGATCGAATAAGCCCTTATGGAATAAATATTCAGCCGCTTGTGAACCTTCAGGTACTGTCTTATTCAATGTTTGTTCAATTACTCTTTTACCTGCGAATGCAATGTAGGCATTAGGTTCGGCAATAATGATATCCCCCAACATCCCAAAACTAGCCGTCACCCCACCAGTAGTAGGAGATGTAAGGATAGATACATAGAATAACTTTTTATTTGATTGATAATCATATAAAGCAGCAGATATTTTAGCCATTTGCATCAAGCTCAAACTTCCTTCTTGCATACGTGCTCCTCCGGAAGCACACACTAGAATAAGAGGTAAAAATTGATTGGTAGCATACTCGATCAAACGGGTGATTTTCTCGCCTACTACGGATCCCATACTACCCCCCATAAACTGAAAATCCATAACTCCAATTGCTATGGGAATACCGTTTAGTCGACCTGTGCCTGTTTGAACAGCTTCGGTTAATCCTGTGTTTCTTTGATAAGAATCAATACGATCTTTATAAGGCTCTTCTTCCGAATGAAATTCAATAGGATCAAGAGAAACCATGTCTTCATCCATAGGATCCCAAGTACCTGGATCAATCGAAAGTTCGATTCGATCTGAACTACTCATTTTCAAATGATATCCACATTGTTCACAAATATTCATTTTTGACTTAAAAAATTTCTTATAATTTAATCCATAACAATTTTCGCATTGAACCCACAAATGCCTATATTTTTGAGTCAAATCGAAATTAGTAGAATTTTCTCTTATATTGAAATCAATAGTATTCCTGACAGTTCTTATATTGGAGCTCCCCTTTTCATTACTATTTCCACTTTCACCACAAATGTAATTATAAATGTAACTGTCACTGTAATTGTGACTACCACTTAAAATGGAACTCTCAATACAGATTTGAGAACGAAGATAAGAGTCAATGCAACTATTAATGTGATTATTCCAACTATATTTAGCATCATACATGT